GTTCCTTACTTCGATAGGGTGCAAATATCTCAATTTCACCCTTTTAGATACTCTTTCAGACCCATTGCCGATACTAAGTAGCAGTCAAAAATTTGTATCCATTTTTCATGTTTTTCATGATATGATGCATGGATCAGATATATCACGGTCAATTCCTCAGAAGATTCTTACAATTCCTCAGAAGATTCTTACAAAATGGACTCTGATAAGTGAGATTTCGAGTCAATGTTTACAGAATCTTCTTCTGCCCGAAGAAATGATTCATCGAAATAATGAGTCACCCGTTCCATTGATATGGGCACATCTGAGATCAACAAATGCTCGGGAGTTCCTCTATTCAATCTTTTTCCTTCTTCTTGTTGCTGGATATCTCGTTCGTATACATCTTCTCTTTGTTTCCCGAGCCTCTAGTGAGTTACAGACAGAGTTAGAAAAGATCAAATCTTTGATGATTCCATCATACATGATGGAATTTCGAAAACTTCTGGATAGGTATCCTACATCTGAACTGAATTCTTTCTGGTTAAAAAATCTCTTTCTAGTTGTTCTGGAACAATTAGGAGATTCTCTGGAAGAAATACGGGGTTCTGCTTCTGGTGGCAACATGCTATTGGGTGGTGGTCCCGCTTATGGGGTCAAATCAATACGTTCTAAGAATAAATATTGGAAGATCAATCTCATCGATCTTGTAAGTATCATACCAAATCCCATCAATCGAATCATTTTTTCGAGAAATACGAGACATCTAAGTCGTACAAGTAAAGAGATCTATTCATTGATAAGAAAAAGAAAAAACGTGAACGGTGATTGGATTGATGAGAAAATCGAATTCTGGGTCGCGAACAGTGATTCGATTGATGATGAAGAAAGAGAATTCTTGGTTCAGTTCTCCACCTTAACGACAGAAAAAGGGATTGATCAAATTCTATTGAGTCTGACTCATAGTGATCATTTATCAAAGAATGACTCTGGTTATCAAATGATTGAACAACCGGGATCAATTTCCTTACGATACTTAGTTGACATTCATCAAAAGGATCTAATGAATTATGAGTTCAATAGATCCTGTTTAGCAGAAAGACGGATATTCCTTGCTCATTATCAGACAATCACTTATTCACAAACCTCGTGTGGGGCTAATAGTTTTCATTCCCCATCTCCTCATGGAAAACCCTTTTCGCTCCGCTTAGCCCTATCCCCTTCTAGAGGTATTTTAGTGATAGGTTCTATAGGAACTGGACGATCCTGTTTGGTCAAATACCTAGCGACAAACTCCTATGTTCCTTTCATTACGGTATTTCCGAACAAGTTCCTGGACGACAAGCTTAAAGGTTATCTTATTGATGATATCGATATTGATGATAGTGATGATGACCTTGATATTGATGATAGTGACGATATTGATGATAGTGATGGTATTGATGATAGTGATGATGACCTTGATATTGATATGGAGCTGCTAACTATGACGAATGTGCTAACTATGTATATGACGCCGAAAATAGACCGATTTGAGATCACCCTTCAATTCGAATTAGCAAAAGCAATGTCTCCTTGCATAATATGGATTCCAAACATTCATGATCTGCATGTGAATGAGTCGAATTACTTATCCCTCGGTCTATTAGAGAACTATCTCTCCAGTGAAAGATGTTCCACTGGAAAGATTCTTGTTATTGCTTCGACTCATATTCCCCAAAAAGTGGATCCCGCTCTAATAGCTCCGAATAAATTAAATACATGCATTAAGATACGAAGGCTTCTTCTTCCACAACAACGAAAGCACTTTTTCATTCTTTCATATACTAGGGGATTTCACTTGGAAAAGAAGATGTTCCATACTACTGGATTCGGGTCCATAACCATGGGTTCCAATGCACGAGATCTTGTAGCACTTATCAATGAGGCCCTATCAATTAGTATTACACAGAAGAAATCCATTATAGAAACTAATACAATTAGATCAGCTCTTCATAGAAAAACTTGGCATTTTCGATCCCAGATAAGATCAGTTCAGGATCATGGGATCCTTTTCTATCAGATAGGAAGGGCTGTTGCACAAAATGTACTTCTAAGTAATTGCCCCATAGATCCTATATCTATCTATATGAAGAAGAAATCATGTAAGGGAGGGGATTCTTATTTGTACAAATGGTACTTCGAACTTGGAACGAGCATGAAGAAATTAACGATACTTCTTTATCTTTTGAGTTGTTCTGCCGGATCGGTCGCTCAAGATCTTTGGTCTTCATCCAGACCCGATGAAAAAAATTGGATCACTTCTTATGGATTCGTTGAGAATGATTCTGATCTAGTTCATGGCCTATTACTATTATTACTATTAGAAGTAGAAGTAGAAGGCGCTCTGGCGGGATCCTCACGGACAGAAAAAGATTGCAGTCAGTTTGATAATAATCGAGTGACATTGCTTCTTCGTTCCGAACCAAGGAATCAGTTAGATATGATGCAAAATGGATCTTGTTCTATCGTTGATCAGAGA